TTGCGGAACTTCAATATCCACGGGCTTATTAGCTAAATGGCAATTGGCACATACAATTCGACCAGTTGCTTCTCGTGGATTTTCATAAACCTGCTGCGCAAAAATGGGATATGCATTTGAAATAGATGCTCGAGTTATTACATATATCATGATCGATACATAAATGGATCGAGTCATCTGTTCTTTTACCCAAGAAAAAGTATTTCTATTTTGCATGGTCCAATCATTGATCCCCGGAATTTCTACAATAAATTTGATAGGTAGCTAGTAGAATTCCCTATCCACAAGTTTGCCATTGTATTGATTATACTGAAAGAATTGTACTAGTAGAATATAGTATGAATACCTTGAATTGAAAAGGTAGAAGTATAAAGAATAAGTAAGATGAAAAAGGATTTCTTTATACACAAAGAAAGGTTCTGATTTTCTTGATATCAATTGATATCAAAAGATCTAATGAATTATTCATTCATTGAATGATAAATTACTACAAGCGAAGGAGATACACGATTTAAAAAATGGAAGATCCAATATTTCACAATTGTATCTAGAATCACTGGAAAAGTGGAAACAAGACCAGATATAATCTGATCATTCTGAACCAATCCAAAATCATTGTAGATCGAACCAATCATTAGTTCCCAACCATGGGTCGAGTGAAATCCGATCCATAAATCAGTAACTAAAAGAATTGAAAAAGCTTTGATTGTATCACTTAAGTTATAGAGAAATTCCTGAATCCAAGAATTGAAAATTAAAAGTTCTTCATTACCCAGAAAAAAATAACCACTTAGAATAGCGAAACAGATTAGATTTGTAGAGAAATGCAAAATGATATGGAAATGAGATTCATTTTGTCTTTGGATCAATTGTATTGTTTCCTTGTGCATTCCTATACGAAGCCTTTGCATATGTGTCTCCGAGTACTCCTTTATCATCTCGTCCAACAGGAATAGTTCTTCTAATTCCATAAATTTTTCTAGAACATTTTTCTCTTGAATATCATTCAAAGAGATTTCGGATTGCCTAGTATTCCACCAATTAATAACCCAAGTTTCTAGACATTTCTTAAATGAGAGAGAAACCCACCAGGGCAAAAAGATTATAGACACAAGATATGGGAGGGAAGCCAATGCTTTCTTTTTTTTCATTCTGTATCCGTGATGTGAATTGTTAATGAACCTGTTTCATTGGTCGATTCTATCTGAGATTTCTATGAAGTACGAATTATATAACAAGAGCCTATAACTCTAACAATAATAAGGTATCAAAACTATGAATCTTTTCCTATTTTTGTTTTTGTGTAAGAATTGAGTCTTTGGATCTAGAATAGAACATACAAGAAAGGCTCTTTTCGAATGAAAAAAAAAGTAAATATTCTTTCCATATTCCAGAGATCACAATTAGGAAAATTGGAACCAATTTCCCTTTCATTTATTCCTTTCAATGAAGACTCGAAAACCCATTTGAACTAACAAATAGAATTTGGATTTAAAGACGAACCCTACCGGATTCTTTAATTCTTTTATTTCCATTTCGAATTTGAAAGATTTCACTGTCTAACCGCAGCGCAGGGATAGGGTATCAATTCAAAGGCCTAAAAATAGGAATTATGTTTTACGAAAACAAAAGACATGTTAGGATATTTGATGAATCTATACTTATTTACTTATTACTTATTAGACCTTTTACTAGTCTAAAGAGTGAAGCCAGACACCATGTGTATGCGTATACAAAAGAGTTATTGTTCCATATACGTCTTCCCACTTTTGAGATGTATTAAGTTCCTTCTCTCATGCTGAGATTTATTCTTCAGTTCATTTCAAAAGACTTCAATGGGTACGCGCAAGAAATAGGCCAATTCGGCAGCTTTTTGTTCAATTTCTCGTGGAGTCAAATCCTCATCAGTACGGGTCAAGGGAATGGCTCCTTGACCCTTGATTTCCATATAAAGGACACGACGAGGAAAAAGACCCTCTCTCACCTCCATTCTGATTGATTGGATATCTTTCAGAAAGAAACGAAGGAAGATGCGACGATTTCTTCCAGGAAATCCCCAACGAAAAAGGGACATTATCCCTTCTTTTCTATCGAATCGGTCATAACCACTACCTACATTCCATGAAATTGTGCACCACAAATAAGAACTAATGAATAGACCTGCGATCCCATAGAAAGACATCACGATCCCTTGTGGGAAAAAAAGGATTTGCTGAGACGGAAATACGGATATCAGATTTTTACCAAGATAACTGGAAGTTCCAACCACTAAGAATCCTAGTGAACCTAAAAAAAGGATACAGGCCCAGCAAAAATTACTTGTTTTTCGAGACCCCGTTATAAGTTCTATCCATATATGTTCTGATCGCCAGTTCATACTATACTAGATCCAGTTGCATTCGATTGGAATTTAGAGAATAACCCAAATGGATTTGACTTGACTTTTATTGCTTGATCCCGAAGTAACTTTCATCAACTAGCAGCATTCCGACAGGAATCATTAGGAATAATTGGTTAGATACATTGAGTTTCTATTTAAAAGATTTTTCAAAAAAGATTTGCTGATCATTTTGAATTTCATCATTTAATTGATTAAGCTATAACCGCATATACATGCATTAATACCGTATATTATGCATCGGCATACATAACAAAACAACTCTTCCATTTGTTTTCGGAAAGGCCAAATATCATATATCCTACCATATTACATTGAAAAAAGTATCTGTATGATGATCCAGTGTTGAAATAAATTGATGAGATTTCATCGTATTTAGACAATCTTATTTCTTTGGACATAAAGAGATAAAGAAGCCATTGCGATTGCCGGAAAGACTAGGCCCACTAAAGGAACAAAAATAGAGGGAAAGTTAAAATCTATCATAGAATGGGTACCTCAATTTCATATTTGTACCTATTATAAATTCTAATTATAAAGATATATTCTAATAAGTCTAGCTATTCATTATTAATATTAATCTATTAAAAAGAAATTAGAAAGAATATTAAGATAATATTAATATGAAGTCTTTAATAATCAATAACGAATGTAGAACTCAATGAAGTATACCTATTCCTCTTTCGACACGAATATGTATGAGAATCCCCTTTAATAAATTGGATTCTTCTTCTCCCATCCTTATCTTCATCGTCTTTCTATCTTTACCTTTCAAAACAAAAAAGGTGTTTTGAAAGGTAAAGATAGAAAAAAGTTTCTTATGAGTTTCCGATTTTAACCAATCTTATCCAACAAACAGGGATTCCTAGTGAAAAACCGGGGGTTCTCAATAAAGAAAAAGAACTTCTATATTCTTTTTATTTGTTATTTGAATCTTTCTATTTTTTTTATTTGATTTGAGATTTCTTCTTTCTTTTTATTTAGTATTTTCTTTTCATTTTTTCGATATATTTTTTTATCTCTTTTTCGTTGTTCTATTGTTCTATATATGAATAATGAATATGTCAAAAGAACGGAAAAAATCATTTTTCTTTCCCTAATTTCTCGGAAGGAGAAAGAAATTCTTTTTTTAGAGGGATGCTTATTTCTAATCAGGAAGAGAGATAGAATAAAAAAAGGATCCGGGACAAAAAGTCATTATCCAAAACTTCTGACTCTTACTACACTTATAACTGATGTCTCCAAAGAAAACACCATCTTCTTAATTTTGTTTTTTTTATTATAATGAACTAAATGCGTATTCGCTACAAATAAAAATAACTGAAGCTAATGTTATACTTCCATTTGAAAATGAAGAATTTCAATATTTTTGAAATTTTTTTTTTGAATCTTGATTCAAGGGAAGGAAACCGTGTAGCTGAAATAACTCATTCAGAACACCTTTTAAAGGATTACGTGGTACAATTGGGTCGAATAAGCCCTTATGGAATAAATACTCAGCCGCTTGTGAACCGTCGGGTACTGTCTTTTTCAATGTTTGTTCAATTACTCTTTTACCCGCAAACGCAATGTAGGCATTAGGTTCAGCAATAATGATATCTCCCAACATACCAAAACTTGCTGTAACTCCGCCAGTTGTAGGAGATGTAAGGATTGATACATAAAATAACTTTTTATTTGATTGATAATCATATGAAGCAGAAGATATTTTAGCCATTTGCATTAAGCTCAAACTCCCTTCTTGCATGCGTGCTCCTCCAGAAGCACACACAATAACGACAGGTAGAGATCGATTAGTAGCATACTCGATCAAACGGGTGATTTTCTCACCTACTACGGATCCCATACTACCTCCCATAAACTGAAAATCCATAACTCCAATTGCTATGGGAATACTGTTTAGTTGACCTACGCCCGTTTGAACAGCTTCAGTTAAACCCGTTTTTCTTTGATAAAAAGAAATGCGATCTATATAAGGTTCCTCCTCTGAATGAAATTCAATGGGGTCTATAGAGACCATATCTTCATCCATAGGCTCCCAAGTGCCAGGATCTATAAAGAGTTCAATTCTATCTGAACTACTCATTTTCAAATGATATCCGCAGTATTCACAAATATTCATTTTTGAACTAAAAAATTTTTTATAATTTAATCCATAACAATTCTCACATTGAACCCATAACTGTTTGTATTTTGTATTTAGATTGAAATCATTAGATTTTTCTCTTCTATTGAAATAACTGATACTAGTTTTGATACTAGAATTTCCATTTTCAATACTACTTGTACTTTCCGTACAAATGAAACTAGAAATGTAACTGTCGATATCACTATAAATGTCACTATTAAGACTGATTTCAAAGCGAAGATAACTATCAATGCAACTATTAATGTGATTATTCCAATTAGATTGAGTATCATACATGGAATAATAATAATAGTAGTAATTACTACTATTAGACCCACTATTCAAATAACTAGGTAGTTCACTCAAAAAAGAACTAGCATTGTCAATATCAAAAATCTGATTTTCAATATCAAAATATACAGAATAAGTGTCACCATTACTCTTTCTAACTAAAAAAGTATGATCAGAGATCAA